AGGTCAACTAAATGGCATTCCCGTAGCAATTGGGGTTATGGATTTTCAGTTTATGGGGGGTAGTATGGGATCCGCAGTAGGCGAGAAAATTACTCGTTTGATCGAGTATGCTACCAATAAATTTTTACCTCTTATTCTAGTATGTGCTTCTGGAGGAGCACGCATGCAAGAAGGAAGTTTGAGCTTGATGCAAATGGCTAAAATTTCTTCCGCTTTATATGATTATCAATTGAATAAAAAGTTATTTTATGTATCAATCCTTACATCTCCTACGACTGGTGGGGTGACAGCTAGTTTTGGTATGTTGGGGGATATCATTATTGCTGAACCCAACGCCTACATTGCATTCGCAGGTAAAAGAGTAATTGAACAAACATTGAATAAAACAGTACCGGAAGGTTCACAAGCGGCTGAATTTTTATTCCATAAGGGCTTATTCGATCCAATCGTACCACGTAATCTGTTAAAGGGTGTTCTGAATGAGTTATTTCAGCTTCACGCTTTCTTTCCTTTGAATCATAAATTAAGTAGAACCTTAAGTTAATGAAATTCGTTAAATTAAATTATTTTCTTTCTCTTTCGGGCGAATAAGTTTTTATTAAGTATTTATTTATCGGAATCAAAGGAAAAAAAAATCCGAAGAATGGATTTTTTTTTGGTGACATAAGAGGAAATTATGGAAAGAATCATACAGATAATTTTTTTTTACCGATATTCCTGATTACTAATTAGGAAACTTCTATCAACACGATAAAAGAACGAATTCTTTTTCCGGAAATTAAATTGGGCAGGGTAAATAGAAATAAAACGAATTTCGTGCTCTTTTTTTACCTTCAGATTATAACGAATTTCTCGGGAATTTATAAGCGGAAGAAACTCTTTATATTTCTAAAAGTAAAATTAGTAAAATTATGAAATTAAAGAAGTTATACGACAAGAAAAAGATAATAAAAGAAAAATAACAAACAAGTGGATTATCATACATGTATTTCATGTAGAAAAATAAATAAGTCCATTTAGTTAGTTCTATACTCCTTGCACTTTATTATATATACTCATTTAGATATATTTAGTATAATTATTCTAATTATATAGAAATGATAATAATTTTAAGATAACTTTCTAACAATATAATGTAGCTATAATAGGTAAAAAGATTAATATAACAAGAAAAAAATAATAAATAAATAAATATAAATAACAGGTACAAATATTAAATCGAGGTGCCCCATTCTATGACAATTCTCAACAACTTGCCCTCTATTTTTGTGCCTTTAGTGGGCTTAGTATTTCCGGCAATTGCAATGGCTTCCTTATCTCTTCATGTTCAAAAAAACAAGATTTTTTAGATCTGCTGGGGGCAAATTTCATCGATTTTTTTTTCAAGACTTAGACTTGGATCATAACACAGATATTTATTCAGTATAATATTGTGGCTTCTTTTTCTTTAAAACATAAATTAAATGAACATAAATGAAAGGGTTCTTGTGCAGGCGTAAATATGATATATGAGTAAACGAGCTATTTGAAAATAAAAAATAAGTCGAGATTGAGATTAGATTGGGCGAATGCATAAAATAAATGCAAAGCCCATGCAGTTTTATGTGTGTAGATAGTAGATAGGCGATCATATGAGAGGGCTCCTGTTTATTATTTTATTTTAGATCTAACGAATTTCTTCGAAAGATTCACTCAGAATAGCGCGAGTTGATGAAAGTTACTTCGGAAATAAAAAAAGTCAAATTCATTTGGGCTAGTCTCCCACTTTCAATAAAATGCAACTGGATCTAGTATGAGTTGGCGATCAGAACATATATGGATAGAGCTTATAGTGGGATCCCGAAAAACAAGTAATTTCTGCTGGGCCATTATACTTTTTTTAGGTTCATTGGGGTTTTTATTGATTGGAATTTCTAGCTATCTTGACAGAAATTTGATATCTTTATTTCCGTCTCAGCAAATCCTTTTTTTTCCACAGGGGATCGTTATGTCGTTCTATGGGCTCGCCGGCCTATTTATTAGCTCTTATTTGTGGTGCACAATTTCGTGGAATGTAGGTAGTGGTTATGATCAATTCGATAGAAAACAAGGGATAGTGTCTATTTTTCGTTGGGGATTTCCTGGAAAAAATCGTCGCATCTTACTCCGATTCTTTATGAAAGATATTCAGTCTATTAGAATAGAAGTTAAAGAAGGTATTTATGCTCGGCGTGTCCTTTATATGGAAATCAGAGACCAGGGGTCCATTCCTTTGACTCGTACTGATGAGAATTTGACTCCACGAGAAATTGAGAAAAAGGCCGCGGAATTGGCCTATTTCTTGCGTGTACCAATTGAAGTATTTTGAAATGAACTGAATAATAAACAATTTTCTTAGCAGAAAGTCAAAATAAAAAACCCAAAACTTCTTTCTTTAACTTCTTTTTTTCTATAACATAACTTAACTGAAATTTTTTTACAATACTGATGAACCAAAGAAGACGTATATTATATACGGAAAAAAAGATAACTATTATCTTTTTATTTTCACTATTTTAAATTGATACGTTAGATGCGTATAGATCATATCTTGTAAATTATCTCTCCTTTCTTTTTTTTTTCTTTTGTCAATCGACTTTTAACCTTTATGGGCTCTTTAATAATTAATGAGCAAGGGATTGGACCACTTAGAACAATAACTTTGAGGCGGATTCATTAAGAATTTACAGACGAAAAATGGAAAAAAAAAAGCGCTCATTCCCCTTCTCTATCTTACGTTTATAGTATTTTTGCCCAGGTGGGTCTCTTTTTCATTTAAGAAAAGTATGGGATCTTGGGTTCTTAATTGGTGGAATATTAGTAATAGTAAATTCGAAACTTTTTTAAATGATATTCAAGAAAAGAGTATTCTAGCAAAATTCATAGAATTAGAGGAACTCTTCTTGTTGGACGAAATGATAAAGGAATATCCCGAAACACATCTACAAAAGATTCGTATCGGAATTCACAAAGAAACGATCCAATCGATCAAGATACAGAACGGGGATCGTATCTATACGATTTTGCACTTTTCGACAAATATAATCTGTTTCGTTATTCTAAATGTTTATTCTATTCTAGGTAATGAAGAACTTATTATTCTTAATTCTTGGGTTCAAGAATTCCTATATAACTTAAGCGACACAATAAAAGCCCTTTCTATTCTTTTATTAACGGACTTATGTATAGGATTCCATTCACCCCACGGTTGGGAACTAATGATTGGCTTTGTCTACGAAGATTTTGGATTTGCTCATAACGATCAAATTATATCTGGACTTGTTTCCACTTTTCCAGTCATTATCGATACAATTTGTAAATATTGGATCTTCCGTTATTTAAATCGTGTATCACCGTCACTTGTAGTGATTTTTCATTCAATGAATGACTGAAAAATGATCCACCGATCCAATTATAATTTTGTTATTTTTTTGTCCATAAGTAAATAAGTAAAACAAAACATTCAAAATCTTACTTTTTTTTATACACTTATTTTTTCTATACATCCAAGAGATTCGTATTCCTCCTATATTTTAGCAAAAATTTTCAGTAAATAGCAGCATCGTGGATAGGGAACTATCCTAGCGACCTACCTAATTTTATTGTAGAAATTTTCGGGATCAACGACTGGACCATGCAAACTAGAAAGACCTTTTCTTGGATAAAGGAAGAGATTATTCGCTCCATTTACGTATCGCTCATGATATATATAATAACTCGGGCATACATTTCAAATGCATATCCCATTTTTGCGCAGCAGGGTTATGAAAATCCGCGCGAAGCAACTGGCCGTATTGTATGTGCCAATTGTCATTTAGCTAATAAGCCCGTGGGTATTGAAGTTCCACAAGCGGTACTTCCTGATACTGTATTTGAAGCAGTTGTTCGAATTCCTTATGATATGCAACTGAAACAAGTTCTTGCTAATGGTAAAAAGGGAGCCTTGAATGTGGGGGCTGTTCTTATTTTACCCGAGGGGTTTGAATTAGCCCCTCCTGATCGTATTTCGCCAGAGATGAAAGAAAAAATGGGTAATCTGTCTTTTCAGAGTTATCGCCCCACTAAAAAAAGTATTCTTGTGATAGGTCCCGTTCCTGGGCAAAAATATAGCGAAATCACCTTTCCTATTCTTTCTCCGGACCCTGCCACTAAGAAGGATGTTCACTTCTTAAAATATCCCATATACGTAGGCGGTAACAGAGGAAGAGGTCAGATTTATCCCGACGGGAGCAAGAGTAACAATACGGTTTATAATGCTACAGCGGCAGGTATAGTAAGCAAAATCATACGAAAAGAAAAAGGGGGATACGAAATAACCATAACCGATGCGTCAGAGGAACGTCAAGTGATTGAGAGTATCCCCCCAGGACCAGAACTTCTTGTTTCAGAAGGCGAATCCATCAAATTCGATCAACCATTAACGAGTAATCCTAATGTGGGCGGATTTGGTCAGGGAGACGCAGAAATAGTACTTCAAGACCCATTGCGTGTCCAAGGCCTTTTGTTCTTCTTGGCATCGGTTATTTTGGCACAAATCTTTTTGGTTCTTAAAAAGAAACAGTTTGAGAAGGTTCAATTGTCCGAAATGAATTTCTAGATCTGTGGATTTATCAACATCAAGTTCTTAAAAAGAAAAAAGAACAAAATTTTTGTTGACAATTATGTATGATAAAAAAATTGTGAAATTTGTTTTGCTTTTGTTGTTTATATTTTTTTTTTAGGATTAGGGGAATTACTTGTACCACATTTCTATACATAGTATGTATATTGGTAAGAAGACTATTTGATTTTATCCCTTCTTTTTTTTTTTTAATCTAAATTGGAGCGGTGCGATTATGTCACTATTCTCAGATTTCACTGTCATACAATGTATCAATAGCTTTTTTTCTATTCTAAAAGAATCAAATTCGACTAGATATTAAGATTAAGTATAAGATATGTAAGCGGAAAAGAAAAGGTTAAATGAGGGGAACAAAGGATTCTAGGAGATATTATTCTATTTGTCTTCCTAGTCTTCGACACAAGAAAGGAATTTTCCACATTCCTTTCTTGTGTCGAAATAATAATGATTCTTGACCCCATTCATCAAAGATTCCTATTCTTAATTTCTATTTTTCCAGGTTTATCCAGGTTTATCATAACCTGTCTTTCGATTTTATACGTATAAATTCTATTTTTTATGTATAACGAAGTTTTTGGAGCAAATAGAACTTGTTCAATGGACTTCTAAAAAGATTTTGAGATACTAAAATAAATAATAAAGGGAGTAAGGTTCTATTAGTATTAGGATAGAAAAATTGGCATGATATCGCATCAACAGAAATAGATAAAATATCTATTATGGATATGTTATCCAAGAAAATAAGATTGAGTAATTTCTTCTTTCTTCTAACTTTAAAAGTATTGATAGATACTATTGAGGAAAAAATATTATATTCTGAATCAATTAATATCAATTAATGAAGTTACTTTTTTCCAAGCATGCACCGCCCAGAAAAAAGTGTAATAGAGTTTTTTGAAATATTTGAAATAATGGAATTCGTTTTGTCATTTCTACGAATAAACTATTATGATTATTAAGAACTCAGCGGCACCCCCGTCGAATCAGACAGAAAAAAAAAAGGGGGGGGGTGCCGCTGAGTTCTTACGCTTTCATGTCTACAACTCAATTTATCCCATTACTACAGGGATGAACCCAATCCGGAATATGAGCCATAAAAGAAAATACCTATTAAACCGATCACAGGAATACCAGTTACAGTACCTATTATCCAAAGAGGAATCCTTCCAGTAGTATCGGCCATTTATCCCACACTCCTCCACATTTAATCAAGTGGTCCTGCTAGAGACATGAACAGTCATAGATAATTATGTGATGATATCCTTCCGATGAGGTAAGAAAATTTCCACCCTTATTTATTTTTATTATTCTACTACTTTCCTTTTCTTTTAATATTTAATTAAAGAATTTAATTAAAGAAATAATTAGAAAACAAAACAGCAAGTACAAAAATGAGTAATAACCCCCAGTAGAGACTGGTACGGTTCAATTCAACGTTTTGTTCGTTCGGGTTTGATTGTGTCATAGTTCTATAATTAATAATTAATTCAGATTGGGTTTATCGTTGGATAAACTGCATTGCTGATATTGACCCCAAAAAAGAAACGGTAGGTACAGCTAGTCCGTGAACAGCCAGCCATCGCACTGTAAAAATTGGATAGGTTCGATCTATAGTCATTGGGGCCTCCTAACCTAAAAAGATCTATTAAATTCATCAAGTTGTTCCAACGGATCAAAACGGCCAGTTATTAAGGGAATTCCTTGTCGGCTCTCTGTAAAATATTCATTTGGGCGAGGGCTTCCAAATACATCATAAGCTAAACCCGTGCTGACGAATAACCAACCTGCAATGAATAGGGAAGGTATAGTAATGCTATGAATGACCCAATAGCGAATACTGGTAATAATATCAGCAAAAGAACGTTCTCCTGTGCTTCCAGACATGCTGAGCTCCACATATTCTTGTACAGTCAAAGGGGGATCGATTCCGTAAAAGATGAGATCAGTAAATTTTCGTTTACTGAAATTCAATTTTTTGTGAGATCGTCAATATTGTACCAAAGGTTTCTTTAAAGTATACCGAATCAGTATAGCTATCCTTCTTCTGACGCAGCAACGCAATTCCAATCAGTATCGAAACGAATTCCTATAGAATTTCTTTATTCTTTTCTTTTTCTTGTCGCTGTAGAATCGTGTACCAAAGATCAGGTAAAATTTGAATTCGAAGAGTTGCTTTCTAATAAAAAAAATTCATAAAAGAGATTAGCATTTTTCTGCAATTCAATTAGATGCGAAATCAAACCCCCCTTCATGGTTGTATTGTAGAATAGGAGTTTTTTGTTGAATTCCTTTTTTCACTTTAAGGAATTGCTTAGTTGTCCAGTAACAAATACCGACAGTAGAGAGTATTCGAGAGAACGGCGAAAAAAAATTGTAATAATCAATATTCGGAATGCGTGTATTCTTGTTCTTGTATTCGATCCAAAAGGTTTTTATTAACATTTAATTAAACTACAAGGGGGTCCTTTATTTTAATATGGAAAGAAAAAGAAAAAAATGGGTTCGATACAAAACAAATAAATAAAAAATAAATAAAAAAATAAACAAACTATAAAGAAGTGATCAACATAGAAATATTTTCTAATTTTATTCCGTAGCGATTTCCGTAGTGACCGTAGTGAGTTGATTTGATTCAAATGATTTGATTCAAAGAGAGTTTCTTTGAATGAAGTTATGCAACGCAGTTCTTATTATTAATATATTTATTTAATATTTCAATTTAGTTTGTTCTTTTATTTCTCAAGAGTTAAGAGTTGTCCAAAAATCTTGTGAGTCGGATTCTGAGGGGGGGGTATATGTTCTAGATGATGAGTTGATTTTTTTTTCTACTTAATATCATATCGCTCTACTTTTGTTAGTGCTTCTATAATAATAATAATCTAGAATGATTGATAAGTGATTAATAAATAAAAAACTTTCAATTGAACTTATTCTTTCAATTGTTATTTTTGCTTATCTTTGTATCTTTCAAAAATTTAATTTAGGAAAGTGCTTTACAAACATATGGATAAAAAACAAATAAAATAGTTTATTTAGCTCCTTCATGCCGACTATAACTAGTTATTTCGGTTTTCTGCTAGTAGCTTTAACTATAACTTCAGTTATATTTATTGGTCTGAGCAAGATACGACTTATTTGAAATTAATTGAATGAACAATTCATAAAAAAAGCGATTTTTTGCAGCATTCCACCTATTCTCTAGTTCCTTGCCATGTGAATTTCCAATTTTTGGTTATTGAGATTTATGGTTAATATGGATTAATATTTAAGTATAGATATTACCTCCCCCCTTTTTTTCTCTTTTCAAACAAATTGAAATGATTGAAGTTTTTCTATTTGGAATTGTCTTAGGGTTAATTCCTATTACTTTGGCTGGATTATTCGTAACTGCTTATTTACAATACAGACGTGGTGACCAGTTGGACCTTTGATTGATTAATACCCCTTTTTGACCTCCTCCTTTCTTTAATCTGCAGGAGGTCAAATTAAGATTGCTGTTTCATTTTTTCCATATAATTTTTGACTTAACAAAACAAGAAAGTAATCACGCTCTGTAGGATTTGAACCTACGACATTGGGTTTTGGAGACCCACGTTCTACCGAGCTGAACTAAGAGCGTTTTATTATTACAAAAAATGAGATTGTAAGTAAAAAGATTCTTTTTTTTTACTCTACTACATCTTGAATGCCTATACTATCATATATAAAAATAATAATATGATATAAAGAAATATAGAAAATAAATATAAATATATACAATATATTTATATATAATAGAAATATATATAAATAGAGAAAAAAATAATAGAATAATATTCTATTAATTCTATTAATTTAGGATTAGGTATGCCCAATTTTAATTGCTCTCAATTGATCCCTTATTATTGCTCGGAGGCGAAGTAATAGGTAGGGATGACAGGATTTGAACCCGTGACATTTTGTACCCAAAACAAACGCGCTACCAAGCTGCGCTACATCCCTTTCAATTGGTCTACAATGTCATTGTAGAGAATCCCTGTCTTGTTTTCCACATACTTTTTTCATTTTCTTCATTTTCTCCGTTGAGATACACAACTTATCTTGCCATTTCTTCTTTTTTTTGATCTCATATGATATAACATATAATAAGAAACTTATATACATATGAAAAAAAAAAAAGTAAATAAAAGAAAAAGCCCGCCGTAAATTTCGTGAATGCCCTGACGGAAAGGGACGTATTTTGTTTTTTTTTGTTCTTTTAAGAAAAGAAAAGGAAAATCTTATCTATCAAATCGTTGTACATTTTTAATTTGAATCAGGAATTCTGCGTATAAAATAAATGCAAGTGGCCTTTAACTTTCACTATATATACATCTGATCATATATGTATTGCCTTATATATTACAATAAAAATTATTTATTACAATAAAGAAGGAGGATTTGAAATGCGAGATATAAAAACATATCTATCTGTAGCGCCGGTAATAAGTACTCTATGGTTCGGGTCTTTAGCGGGTCTTTTGATAGAGATCAATCGTTTTTTTCCGGATGCGCTGACCTTCCCTTTTTTTTCATTCTAGTTATTAGCGCGAGGGGTGAAGAAAATTAGAGATACAATTAAATATCTGTGACTACTACCCCTCTCTTTTTTTATATTTTTTTTTTTATAATTTGAGTAAGTTAAAAAAGAGAAAGAATCAAAGTGTATTCAACCTCAGCGAAACTTGGAACTTGGGTCCAAGCTTCAATTCAAGTAAATTAACTTCAATTTAATTAAGAGAACAGAAGTGGAAATGCGGTTAGGTTAAGGCAACAGCATCATACAAGATGTTTAAATAAAATAGAAATACTGTACTTCTATACTTTTATTCTAATCTAACCTCAATTTTTAATGTAAATAGAGTTTCAAATCATTGTATTACTTATTTTTACTATATTGGTTGCAAAAAAATCTTTCAGAATTTGATTTCGAGTTAGCAACTTCGATTTTTTTCATTCATTTCTTCTTTGTTTCGGATAGGAAAATAGAAGAGTTGAGTGAATAAAAACCCAAAGAAAGGGGGTTCATGGCCAATGGTAAAGATGCCCGAATAAGGGTTATTTTGGAATGTATCAGTTGCGTTCGAAACAATGTTAATAAGAAATCAATAGGTATTTCCAGATATATTACTCAAAAGAATCGACACAATAGGCCTAGTCGATTGGAATTAAGAAAATTCTGTCCCTATTGTTACAAACATACAATTCACGTGGAGATAAAGAAATAGATAGAAGCGATCACCTTCGTGTCACTTCCTTAATATAAGGAAGATAAGGAAGATGCAAAATGACATATTAACAAATTAGATATATCATATGTTAATATATTTAAATATAAACAAGCACAATCCTATCTCCTTTGATCGGATCAAAAACGAGAATATAATGATTTAGAATTAAGAAATAGGATTTTCGAAATAAGGAATAAAATAAACAAAACAAGCCATGGATAAATCCAAGCGACTTTTTCTTAAACCCAAGCGATCCCTTCGTAGACGTTTGCCCCCGATTGGGTCGGGGGATCGAATTGATTATAGAAATATGAGTTTAATTAGTCGATTTATTAGTGAACAAGGAAAAATATTATCTAGACGGGTGAATAGATTGACTTTAAAACAACAACGATTAATTACTATTGCTATAAAACAAGCTCGTATTTTATCTTCATTACCCTTTCTTAATAATGAAAAACGATTTGAAAAAAGCGAGTTGGTCAATAGAACTGTGGGTCTTAGAACCAGAAAAAAATAGGCTTACTCTTCAATTGAATCAAAATTCCAATCTCAACTCAAACGTCGATTGATGTTTTGTTCTAGAAAAATCCAAGAATCCAGATTTGATTGTCGTGTTGTAAAAAAACGAATTGGGGAAAAAGAATAAATATTTTTCTTATTGAATGTTTTTGTTCAGCTTGACTACTTGATCATATTATCATCATATTTTATCATACTAATTTCTATTTTACCTTCCCCGAATTAATTCTCCAAGGAATTCCACCTAAATCATTCCGAAGGCTTCCTTCCAATCTCCCTATTTTATGATGTCATTGGAAATCAGATAAAAGCAGTTCTTATTTAATATAACCAGTTGTGCAAGTATTTTACGATTAAGAAGCAACTGTTTCTTGTACAGATTGTTTATTAATGTACTATAACTACAGAATGCCATATTCTCGCGAATTACTGCATTTATACGAGTAACCCACAAACGTCGCAAATTTCTTTTGTGCCTATCTCTATCCCGATAGGCCGAAAATAAAGCTTTTATTTTTTGTTGAATAATAGTTCGAGTAAGTCTTGAATGAGCTCCACGAAAGCTTGATGCGAATAAACGAATTTTTGTTCTACGCCTCCGAGCTATATATCCTCGTCTAATTCTGGTCATTGACTAAATGAAGAATAAATGAAACTTTGATAAATAACTAATTGATTTCCGCTCTTTCAGTTATTCTTTTCCCCTTTTCTAGAATAACAAAACAGATTCTTCCAATGTATAAAATAAAAATTCCAACGACTTTTGCTACTCTAACCTTCCCAACCACGATTTTTTCTTTTGTTTTTTATAAGCATTTCGCCTTGAAATATTGAATAAGAAATTTTAATTGAATAAGAAATTTTATTGGTACTAGGTATCAAACAAAAACATAGTAAAAAAGAAAAATAAGTAGTAAATAGAAATGGATAAAGAAATAGTGGGTTCCATCGTTTCTATGGTTATTTCTTAAACGGCGAGGTCTTTTCTATACACCGGAGCCCCCTCCTTCATTTAATAAAGGCTGTTGTTAATTTGTACAGTTCACACTTTTTGGCTCTACCTATGAATTATCCAGCAATAGATCTTTCACAACGAGATCTATTTATACAGTAACGGTATTTAATTATGCAGATTAGTTGATTAACTGACCCTGTTAGTCCGTTCTTGCAAGAGTAGAGGCATAGATTTTTGGCTTTTTTTTTTAATTTAACTAAGATTTCCCCTGCTTATCGGATAATCATTTGCTACCAATGGGTAATTCTTTTGCATTTTCAATTGAAAATTGAGGTAATTGAATTTGTATCAATAGAAACCATAAATTTGATACACACTAGAATAGAAGGATATGGTAGATTTTTTTTAGTTTTAGGTAGTGAAGGGGTTCTTCCATTCTATCCTATTCATCGGTACTGTTACGGATAGTGGAAAAATTGTTTCTTTTCTTTTGTCCCAATCCACAATCTGAACGAGTCGCACATACACCCTAGTACATGTTCCTCGGCGTTGAGGACATCCCCCGAGAGCGGGGGATTTGGTGACATTTCTGATTGGCTGTCTTGTGTTTCTAATAAGTTGTTTAATAGTTGGCATGTTGAATCGTATACATAATGGGCTGGTTTAGATCGATCTTAACCAGATGATTATGAATTCTTTCTATATTCCTATTCTATTTTATTAAAATTTATACAATTTAAAATTAAAAATGAATAGAATATATATAGAATATTAAACCTCGGTAAGAAAAGAAAATAAAATCTCAAATCGCGATTTGTGTGAAATTCCTGCTATTTTTTTGCAACTGCTACACGATCAACAATTCCGTGAACTTGGGCTTCTGTTGCTGACATAAAAACATCTCTTTCCATGTCTTCGGATACAACCCATAAGGGTTTGCCTGTTCTTTGTGCATAAACCCTTGTGAGGATTTCACGTAGTTTCAGCAGTTCTTCCGCTTCCAGGACAAATTCGCCTATTTGTGCCTCATAAAAAGCAGCAATAGGTTGATGGATCATTACCCTGATGATATAAGATAATAAAAGGTTACTTTATCTCGCATAATAAGGTGACGAGAAGAGATAAAGAATAATAAGAAAAAAAGATAGAATTTAAAACCGTACAGGCATTGTTTGCGCATTGCATACGGCTCTACAAGAGAATTCATTTTTACCTTTTATCGAAGAAAAATAGAGAGTCTATCAGGCCTAGGTCAATAAATGATACAATAACTGCCCTTCCCTTGGGAGGAATTAATAAAAACAAAATACTATGGCGGCTCCGCTGCTTTACTTTATTTCATTCGGCGATTTAGCAATCCCAAAGTTTCTTTTTTTTTCAAATAAAAAATAAAGAATATAATCTTGTTTTTTTTCGTCCTCTTTCATAATTTCATAATATAAATAATGTTAAGAGCCCTCTGCCTCTGGTGTGAAAACAAAAAAAAGGTTTGCGGCGCTGAAATAGGCTTCCGATAAATAAGATAAAATCGGAATACCCTTAATTAATATCTCATACTACTCTTTCAATACATAATCTAATGTTAAAAAAAAAAGAAAAAAAAATTCTTATATTGAATTCGAAATGCCATGCTATTATTACTTAATATTCATATTTCATATGGCGAAGGCATAGTTCTCTTTTTTCTTTCAAATAAAATAAAAACTCATTGGCGCCAAGCGTGAGGGAATGCTAGACGTTTGGTAATTTTCCCCCCGACCAGGATAAAAGATCCCATTGAAGCGGCTAATCCCATGCATACTGTTTGTACATCTGGTCGCACACATTGCATAGCATCATAAATAGCGAATCCGGGCATTACCCATCCGCCAGGGGAGTTTATAAACAAATACAAATCTTGGATCTCACTTTCTGCACTGAGATATAGCATAAGACCGATAAGTTGATTCGAGATCTCACTATCAATATCTTGACCTAAAAAAAGTAATCTTTCTCGATAAAGTCGGTTGATTAGGATCAAATTCTATCCCTTAGGAACCGTACATGCACCTTTTAATGCATACGGTTCAACAAAAATCGCGAAAAAAAAAGAATCAATGTGTAAATTCCAGTCCTACTTTTTTGATAGTGAGTACTTTCTAACTTCTCCCCCATTTTTCAAAGAAGATGAGTTTTTTGACTCATTTACCTATACTATAAATTACCTATACTATAAATAAAGTAATCAAAATTCATTACATTAAACTTATCAAATTAAACTTATCAAACTAACTTCTCATTGATGTATTCTTTCATCGAGAGCCAATTCAAATCACGATGACATTTTCTTGTTCCTGAATGGGCTTCTTTAATTCTTTTAGGTTTGTGCTCTACTCCGAGTAAAGATCTGCCCGATTTTGATTTGCACATATAGTGCAAGTGTCCCCAATACCACGTCTTTTTGCTACAACTTCCTTTTTTTCAATTTATTTCTTATTTCACGCCTTTCGTTAAATATTTGACGTATTCATCATATTATTCGATTGATTAGGATTAGCAGTTTGAAATTACTCCTATTTATAATATTTATAAATAGAATATGATACAAATAGTAATCATAGATATTGGGGTTTTCTAAACGGAGCCTGGATACTTCATTTTTTTTTATTGGTCCAAACAGACGAACCATAAATTATTCTATCTAATTGATAATATTAATCTGAATATCTCCAAAGCATAGATATAATTGCATTTCGTTGCACTTCACGCTCTAAAGTTTTGATGATTTAGTCAATCTTTCTTGGGTGAAACAGAGGATATCTCGATCGGAGTAGAGAATGGGGAAATACCATAATGACCCGATGTATCTGACAAGTCGCACTATACGTCAATCCAAACTGAACCGTCCTCTCCAGGATTTCTAAAAGGGACTTTTGGAACACCAATAGGCATTAAATGAAAAAAAATGAAGTACTTTATATTTCACTTTGATGTGAAAGCGTAATAATAAATTTACTGTCTTAATAATATTGACTTTTATTATTTATTCTATTTTCTATTTTATTTTGATTTTTTTATTTATGCGTGGATTCGGCAAGTTCATAAAGAAAAAGAAACTAAAGGAAGACAAAATGAATTATGAATAGGCTCTTTGACTGATGAACAAATTCACCATCTAAAACGTAGTCAACCTCCCATTGCGTATTGCTACTTATCTGGTATAGAATAGATCTGCTTCTCTTTGTTCCTACAAATAGAATTGTGGCATTATGACTAAAATACTAAAAAAAAATTGAATCCTTTCTCCGGGATAATCCACCGAAAAAGGGAGGTCCATAACCTAGTTTTTTCCAGTGCAATAAAGTTACATAGTGTCTATCTTTCGTTGATAAGGGGGTATTCCATGGGCTTGCCTTGGTATCGTGTTCATACCGTCGTATTGAATGATCCCGGTCGTTTGCTGTCTGTCCATATAATGCATACAGCTTTGGTTGCTGGTTGGGCTGGTTCGATGGCTCTATATGAATTAGCTGTTTTTGATCCTTCTGATCCCGTTCTCGATCCAATGTGGCGACAGGGTATGTTCGTTATACCCTTCATGACTCGTTTAGGAATAACCAATTCCTGGGGCGGTTGGAGTATTACAGGAGGAACTATAACGAATCCGGGTATTTGGAGTTATGAAGGTGTAGCAGGAGCGCATATTGTGTTTTCCGGCTTGTGCTTCTTGGCAGCTATCTGGCATTGGGTGTATTGGGATCTAGAAATATTTTGTGATGAACGTACAGGAAAACCTTCTTTGGATTTGCCCAAGATCTTTGGAATTCATTTATTTCTCTCAGGGGTGGCTTGTTTTGGGTTTGGCGCTTTTCATGTAACAGGATTGTATGGTCCTGGAATATGGGTGTCCGATCCTTATGGACTAACCGGAAAAGTACAATCTGTAAATCCAGCGTGGGGTGTGGAAGGTTTTGATCCTTTTGTTCCGGGAGGAATAGCCTCTCATCATATTGCAGCAGGGACGTTGGGTATATTGGCGGGCCTATTCCATCTTAGTGTCCGTCCGCCCCAACGTCTATACAAAGGATTGCGTATGGGAAATATTGAAACCGTGCTTTCCAGTAGTATCGCAGCTGTCTTTTTTGCAGCTTTTGTTGTTGCTGGAACAATGTGGTATGGTTCAGCAACGACCCCCATTGAATTATTTGGTCCCACTCGTTATCAATGGGATCAAGGATACTTCCAGCAAGAAATATATCGAAGAGTTGGTGCTGGGTTAGCCGAAAATCAAAGCTTATCTGAAGCTTGGTCGAAAATTCCTGAAAAATTAGCCTTTTATGATTACATCGGAAATAATCCGGCAAAAGGTGGATTGTTCAGAGCAGGCTCAATGGACAACGGGGATGGAATAGCTGTTGGGTGGTTAGGGCATCCTATCTTTAGAGATAAGGAAGGGCGTGAGCTTTTTGTACGTCGTATGCCTACTTTTTTTGAAACATTTCCAGTTGTTTTGGTAGATGGAAACGGAATTGTTAGAGCCGATGTTCCTTTTCGAAGGGCAGAATCGAAGTATAGTGTTGAACAAGTAGGTGTAACTGTTGAGTTCTATGGTGGCGAACTAAATGGAGTCAGTTATAGCGATCCTGCTACTGTGAAAAAATATGCTAGACGCGCCCAATTGGGTGAAATTTTTGAATTAGATCGTGCTACTTTGAAATCCGATGGTGTTTTTCGTAGCAGTCCAAGAGGTTGGTTTACTTTTGGACATGCTTCGTTTGCTCTGCTCTTCTTTTTCGGACACATTTGGCATGGTGCTCGAACTTTGTTCAGAGATGTTTTTGCTGGTATTGATCCAGATTTAGACGCTCAAGTGGAATTTGGAGCATTCCAAAAACTTGGAGATCCAACTACAAGAAGACAAGTAGTTTGATACAACATGGATCTCTGACTTTTCATCTCTATTTTATTTTTGTAATTTGACATAGGATGGGGTACTAGAGACTTCTTGATTTGAATCGCCTCCTTTTCTTTTTTGACTCTTGCTCTTTTTTTATCCGGGACCGCTCTAAATAAACAGGTATGGAAGCTATAATTGTAAACCACGATGAATCTATGGAAGCATTAGTTTATACATTCCTCCTAGTATCGACTCTAGGAATAATTTTTTTCGCTATCTTTTTTCGAGAACCGCCTAGAGTTCCAACTAAAAAGATGAAATGATTTTTCATTATCTTAATTGAAGTAAAATTGAAGTAAAGGGCCCCCCAACCTTGGGGGGCTCATTACTTCAACTAGTCCCCGTGTTCCTCGAATGGATCTCTTAGTTGTTGAGAGGGTTGCCCAAAAGCAGTATATAAGGCATACCCCGTAAAACTTACAAGTAAACCAGATATAGAGATGGCGACTAGGGTTGCTGTTTCCATTATTATATAATTTCAAGACCACAATGGATCTATGATAAGATCATTTATTTACAATGGAATGGTATACAAAGTCAACAGATCTCAGTTAATACAAAAAAAAAAATAGGATTTATGGCTACACAAAGTGTTGAGGGTAGTTCCAGATCTGGTCCAAGACGAACTGTTGTAGGGGATTTATTGAAACCGTTGAATTCGGAGTATGGTAAAGTAGCCCCCGGATGGGGAACTACTCCTTTGATGGGTGTCGCAATGGCCCTATTCGCAGTATTCCTATCTATTATTTTGGAGATTTATAATTCTTCCGTTTTACTGGATGGAATTTCAATGAATTAGATTTACAAGAATCACAAAATTCTAGTTTTTCAATCCAAAGTAAAGTGTTTGGTTTTCGGTTTTGTTAGCCCACTCTGTGCTATTCTATTTTGGTAGTTCGATCGTGGAATTTCTTTCTTTCTGTATTTCTGGAATATGAGTGTGCGGCTTGTTATAACGGATCCTATTGATAGTACAGAAAATGGGTCTGTCATCTTGATAGAGATGGTTTTTGACTTCGTCAGATATTTATTCTAGTATCTGGAGCACGGAATATATGAAATAGATTGCGAAGTATTAGAGCTATGATTCATACTTAATATTCAGATCCCGCGACCGGATTGCAAAGAGTTAGAAAGTCTAAATTGAAAGTTTTTCTTCTTTCTAGCTCTTTGTCTATGCTTATTTTGATCAAAGGATA